CTCTTATCCATTGAGTTAAGGATAGTGCATAAAAAGCATCTATATAAGCACGATTATATGACCAATCGTATAGCAAATTGATAATTTTATCTCCCAAAACTCTTTGACTCTTATTGACTCTTTTAGTAAATAAATTAAGTCCATTCCAGTTTTGGAAAGATGAATAAAAGGGTTTATATAAAAAAGCCGCTATAAATATTCCAAAAAACGTTATACTAACTGAAAAAGTTGCATTTGGCAAAAATTCATACCAATCAAAAAAATGATTTGAATTTTGATGTAAAAGGTTTATAGACGGAGTTAACAATTTTGATAAGATATCAAAATTGTTTCCTTCTTGATTAAAGGGGATTCCTATGGCTCCAACAAACAAAGGAAATAAGACTAATATAAGCATAGAGAATAGCATAGTATTGTCCGATTCATGGGGATAAAAAAAAGTCTTTGTAGGACCAAAAGGCAAAATAGTAAGAAAAGGCATTTTTGTTACATGAGTATCCATTCGGTATGTTTTCTTCGAAAAAAAAGAAGTCCTTTCCCTTTCATTATTATTTATTTTTAATAAAGCAACTAAAGGAAAACTTTTTTTAATCGATTTTTGCTCCTCTTTACCCCATAGAGATATTGAATAGAAGGAATTTCCTTTTTTGCCACTGTAATTTTGAAAACGAACGTTTAAATGTCCTTCAAAAGTAAGTAAATAAATCCGAAACATATAAAATGCAGTTAATCCGGCTGTGAAAGAAGCAATTATTGCGAAAATCGGTGAATATAACCAACTATCATTAAGAATTTCATCTTTGGACCAAAAACAAGCAAGAGGTGGAATACCACAAAGAGAAAGTGTACCTAATAAAAAAGCAGTTTTTGTAATTGGCACGTGCTTTCTTAACCCGCCCATAAGAGCCATATTCTGGCTTTTATCTGGAGCGTATCCAACAAGAGCTTCCATTGAATGAATAATTGATCCGGATCCTAAAAACAACAAGGCTTTCGAATAAGCATGAGTAATCAAATGAAATAAAGCGGCTCGATAAGACCCCATACCTAGAGCTAACATCATATAACCCAATTGAGACATTGTAGAATAGGCTAAACTTTTCTTAATATCTTTTTGAGCAAGAGCTAAAGTGGCTCCTAATAATACTGTTATTATACCTATAAAAGATATTAGATTCATTATGTATGGTATCGCTATGAAAAGTGGAAGAAGACGAGCTACAAGAAAAATTCCCGCTGCTACCATAGTAGCGGCGTGGATAAGAGCCGAAATAGGAGTAGGTCCCTCCATGGCATCAGGTAACCATACATGAAGGGGAAATTGTGCGGATTTAGCAACTGCGCCGCCAAATAATAGAAAGGCACACAAAGTAACAAATAAAAAGTTAACCTCCTTCTTATAAATCAAGTTATTGAATATTTCGAACAAATCCCGAAATTCGAAACTACCCGTTGTCCAATAAAGACCTAAGATTCCTAATAATAAACCAAAATCCCCTACACGATTAGTTACAAAGGCTTTTTGACAAGCACTTGCCGCACTAGGTCGTGTGAACCAAAACCCTATTAATAGATAAGAACACATCCCAACCAACTCCCAAAAAATATAAATTTGTATCAAATTCGAACTTGTAACTAATCCCAACATGGAAGTATTGAAAAAACTCATATAAGCAAAAAATCTCAAATATCCTTGATCATGAGACATATAATTGTCGCTATAAAAAAGAACCAGAATTCCAACTGTGGTGATTAATATTGACATAATAGAAGTAAGCGGATCAATAAAGTGTCCGAACTCGAAAGAAAAATCATTATTGATGGTCCAAGACCATATGTATTGATAGATAGAACTCCTATTTATTTGCTGAATAGATAGATCGACCGAAAAAATCATAACTATACTTAACAAAAAAATACTAGGAAAAGCCCAAATACGGCGAAGATTTTTTGTTGCCGTTGGAAAAAGTAGAAGTCCCACTCCTATTAACATAGGAACTGGAAGCAGAACGAAAGGTATGATCCAAGAATATTGATATGTATGTTCCATAAAAATAATAATTTTTTTATTCTTAATTAATTGTTTCTGATTCACCGGTTCTTATCTCTTTTAAAAGGGATTACTAAAGTATTAAAAAAGCAACTGAAACTAAAATGGAATTTTCTGTTCGTAGTTAGTTTGAACCTTTCTCAACTACTTCAAAAATTTTCAAAGTGAAAAATAACGAATTATTTTATACTAAGTTTATACTAAGTTTATACTAAGTAAGATTTTTAGGAAAACGTAGCAGCAAATTACAATTTCCATTATTATTCCCTATTACAAAAATTTATGGACATATATCAAGACTAAAAAATTGGACAAAAAAAAAGAAGTACTTTATTTTGATATCAATCATCGGATGTCCCATAACTTTGCCTAATAAAAAAAGAACTAGGTATTTTTGTTTGTTTATTCAGAATAATTAACGAGTTTCATTCGGGACTGATTGATTATGTTCTATTCTAATAAATGGCATTTAATAACCAATTACTAGAAAAAAAGAAAAAGATTCAAGTTTTTTATTAGGTAGGTAAGGGTTCTTAAGCTTGTTCGATATGTATTTTTTATGTACAAATGGAACATCCCAAAAAGAGACAGAGATAGAAAGGTATCACAAATAACTCCGAAATACAAATTATTTTGCCTCAGATATTGTATGGAATAGGAATTGAAAAAAAAAAAACGATTTGTTTTAAACAATAGATGTCTTTCACATCCAATTTTTGCAATGAATAACTTTTTATTTTTTGAATGGCAGTTCCAAAAAAACGTAGTTCTATATTAAAAAAACGTATTCGTAAAAATATTTGGAAAAAAGGGGGATATTGGGCAGCGCTGAAAGCTTTTTCGTTAGCGAAATCCCTTTCGACCGGGAATTCAAAAAGTTTTTTGTACGACAAATAATGAATAAAACGTTGGAATAATTGGAATCCGCATCCACCTGACTCCAAAAACGAGCCAATTTCGTTTCGAATTTAGATTCCATTTTTTAATATAGAATAGAAAAATAGAAGTAAAAAAAAATAGAAATAGAAAAAGTAAGTAATAAATAATGATTTCCATTCCCTACTGTTTTGAACCAATGGATTTGGCTACTGAATTGGTACTTTTTTTTATTTGAAAAAAAAAAAAAAAAAGGAATAAAAATGGAGAGTTTTGCCTTTATTTGTATTTGAATATGCTTTTCATTCCCGGGATGGGGATTCTTAATTTCCCCATCACCCACCCACTTATAAATAAGACAATAATAAAGGTTTTGTTTTGTCTTTTCTTTTTTTTTTTTTCTTTTCTATTTCTCCTTTTCTATTTCAATTTATGCTATAGAATAGCATAAATTGAAATCTTTAGACAAAAGCAATGAGTTGTTGAAACTAATTATTAATTATACTGTTTTTTTTAACTTTCTGAATCATCACTCCAAGTGAGAATGAGAAAAGCGTCTTTCGCCATTTCGGCGTATTTCTAATTTCTATACGAATAGTATGCAATTTAGAAGTAATAAAAAAATCCTATGTTTGAAAGGGAGGATCAATCTAAAAATATCTATTTTTAGAAATCGGATTTAGAAATCCATTTTTAAAGTAGGACAATAGAAATCAAAATTCTTTTATATAATATGTATAGCTCAATACCTAATTGGTTTGATAAACCCTAAGACAAATTCATACTGAAAAAAAACCTAACGATTATCACAAGACAAAAGTTATGCAAATTAAATAAAATTTTTTTGAATTATTGGATATTATGCTTAAATTGTGATCGTGATCCATAAAAAAGAAAAAGAATATGTTATTGTTAAGTTAAATAAAACTGAAACCTTAAATAACTAAATAAAACGATAAAAAAGGGATTGTTTCAATCTCTATTGAAACAGGTTTTTATTCATCAATTGAATGCTTCCTAAAAATAAAAAGTATTTCATTGAAACTTTCTCTTTCAATCTCGACGATTAAATAAAAATAAGTTATTATTATTTCTAGCAAGCCGCTATGGTGAAATCGGTAGACACGCTGCTCTTAGGAAGCAGTGCTAGAGCATCTCGGTTCGAGTCCGAGTAGCGGCATAACATCTTCTAAAAGATATATAAAAGCCCTATAATGAATTGAATTTCCGATTTCCATTCCGTATACTCAAGAGACTTTCACTTTTTACTTTTAATTTCATTTTTTATTTATGATATTTTCAACTTTAGAACATATATTAACTCATATATCATTTTCGGTCATTTCAATTGGAATTACAATTCATTTAATAACCTTATTAGTCGATGAAATCGTAGGACTATATCATTCATCAGAAAAGGGGATGATAGCTACCCTTTTCTGTCTAACAGGATTATTAGTAATTCGTTGGATTTATTCGGGGCATTTCCCATTAAGTGATTTATATGAATCATTAATCTTTCTGTCATGGAGTTTCTCCATTATTCATAGGGTTTTAAAACATAAAAATCATTTAAGCGCAATAACCGCGCCAAGTGCTATTTTTACCCAAGGCTTTGCAACTTCGTGTTTGTTAACCAAAATGCATCAATCCGGAATATTAGTGCCCGCTCTACAAGTTCAGTGGTTAATGATGCACGTAAGTATGATGGTATTCGGCTATGCAGCTCTTTTATGCGGATCATTATTATCCACAGCTCTTCTAGTCATTACATTTCGAAAAGTGATAAGGATTTTTGGTAAAAGCAATAAATTATTAAATGGAACTGTAACTGAGTCGTTTTCCTTCGGTGAAATACAATACATGAATGCAAAAACCAATGTTTTACTAAATACTTATTTTTTTTCTGCTAGAAATTATTACAGGTATCAATTGATTCAACAATTGGATCATTGGAGTTATCATATTATTAGTCTAGGATTTATCTTTTTAACCATAGGTATTCTTTCAGGCGCAGTATGGGCTAATGAGGCATGGGGATCATATTGGAATTGGGATCCAAAGGAAACTTGGGCATTTATTACTTGGACTATATTTGGGATTTATTTCCATACTCGAACAAATAAAAAATCGGAAGGTTTTAATTCCGCAATTGTGGCTTCTATGGGCTTTGTTATAATTTGGATATGTTATTTCGGGGTCAATCTATTAGGAATAGGGTTACATAGTTATGGTTCATTTAATTAACAATTCACATCTAATTGAATTGCAAATTGAAGAAAAGAAAGGGCCTGATGAAGACAAACATAGGACAGCGCATATATATAAACGAAACTGAGTGGAAACCGCCGAGAACCTTTTGAATCAAGTAGTGGAGTGATTCAAAAGGTTCTCACAAACGCCAAAGGGGTTTGGTTACAATTCAAATTTATTTTTTCTTTTTTTATTCATGAAAATTCTCTATAAAAAAATTAGATAGAATAGCTTCGACCTTGTCCACTGATAGTGACAGAACGAAATCCGGATAAATACCAATACCAAGTACGGGTAGAAGAATAGAGATCAAAACAAATAATTCCCGTGGTCCAGAATCAAAAAAATAAGAGTTTACGCCATTAAATAGCTTGTACCCATAAAACATTTGCCGTAACATAGATAATGAATAAATAGGAGTTAATATCATTCCAATTGCCATTACAAAAGTAATCAGTATTTTTGCTATTAAAAAATATTTTTGGCTAGTAATTATTCCAAAAAAGACTATCAATTCCGCAACAAAACCACTCATGCCCGGTAATGCAAGGGAAGCCATTGATAAGATACTAAATAGCGTGAATATCTTTGGAATTGGTATAGCCAGTCCGCCCATTTCGTCGAGATAACCATGACGTATTCTATCATAACTCGTTCCTGCTAAGAAAAAAAGTGCAGCGCTAATAAACCCATGAGAAATTATTTGTAAAATGGCTCCGCTGAGTCCTGTATCAGTTATCGAGCCAATTCCTATAATTATGAAACCCATATGAGATACAGAGGAATAGGCGATTCTTTTTTTTAAATTGCGTTGGCCAGGAGATGTTAAAGCTGCATAAATTATTTGCATTGTACCTACTATGATTAACCAGGGAGAAAATAGAGAATGAGCGTGCGGTAATAGTTCCATATTGATCCGAACCAAGCCATATGCTCCCATTTTTAATAAGATTCCGGCCAGAAGCATACAAGTACTGTAATGGGCCTCCCCATGGGTGTCTGGTAACCATGTATGTAAGGGTATAATCGGTGATTTGACAGCAAAAGCAATAAGAAATCCAATATAGAATAGTATTTCCAGTGCCACGGGATACGATCGATTAGCTAATATTTCCAAATTTAATGTTGGTTCATTGGAACCGTATAAACCGATACCCAAAACTCCTATTAATAGAAAAACGGAACCTCCTGCAGTGTACAAAATAAACTTTGTAGCTGAATAAAGACGTTTCTTTCCACCCCATGCTGATAGAAGTAGATAAACAGGAATTAATTCTAATTCCCACATGATGAAAAAAAGTAAAAGGTCACGAGAAGCAAATGATCCTATTTGACCGCTATACATTGCTAACATCAGGAAATAGAATAATCGGGAATTCCGAGTAACTGGCCAAGCCGCTAACGTAGCTAAAGTGGTGATAAATCCCGTCAATAAAATGGGTCCTAGGGAAAGTCCATCTATTCCCAATCTCCAGTAAAAACCAAAAAAATTGATCCATTTATAATCCTCTGCGAGTTGTATTAATGGATCGTCCAATTCAAAATGATAACAGAAGGCATAGGTCGTTAGAAGGAGTTCTAGCACGCATATATATATAGTATACCCCCTAGTCACCTTATTTCCTCTATGAGGGAGAAAGAAAATGAAAAAACCCGTGGCTATCGGAAAAACTACAATTATTGTTAACCAAGGAAAAAAGTTCGTGGTAAAGGCAAGATACACTCGAACCAGACAAAACCGTGCTCGAAAAATAGAATATATATTCTTAATTTTTTTTTTTCGAGTACGGGTTTTTGTCGGTAATCAGTAAGTAAAAAAAATGTATTCAAAATAGATTCAAGTGGGGTTTTTTGGAACGTATCAATATCAATAAGCTAGACCCATGCTTCGAGTTGTTTCATGCCATAAATAAACTCGAACACTCAAGAAATCCGTTGGACAGGCGGATTCACATCTCTTACAACCAACACAATCCTCCGTTCTTGGAGCAGAAGCAATTTGTTTAGCTTTACATCCGTCCCAAGGTATCATTTCTAATACATCCGTGGGACATGCTCGGACACATTGAGTACACCCTATACATGTATCATAAATCTTTACTGAATGTGACATTGAATCTATCAATTTCTGAATTCATAAATTTTCGATCTAGTAATTTTTGAAATGAATCATATATTGAAACACCAGATCAATCAACGATTTACCAGAATTTTGGAATCAATCCATTTCTGGATCAACTGATAAGAGGGAACAAAGATACTTTGATTTTTTACGTTTTTGCCAATATGATCGAGGTTAGGACGTATTATAGATGCTAATTCGAATTGATGAATATTCTGATTTTGAAATACTATTTTATTTATTCAACAAAGTCGATTGATTGATACGAATTGATTTTCTGTTACGATAAATTGACGAAACAATAGCTGATCCGATAGCTGCTTCAGCGGCTGCAATAGCTATAACAAAAATTGAGAAAATATCTCCTTTTAATTGCCTACTATCAAAAAAATCGGAAAATGTTACAAAATTTATATTAACCGCATTTAGTATAAGTTCAAGACACATCAGGGCCCGGACAATATTTCGGCTCGTGATCAATCCATAGATACCAATAGAAAATAAATAAGCACTCAAAATAAGTACATGCTCGAGCATCATTGACCAACTCCGTACCAATTTCGATTCATTTCAATATGAACAATAAGTCAAGTGATTTGATTGCTTATAATCTAACAAGTATAGAACAAAAGAATATATTGCTAATAGATCGAATCATTCTATTTGATTTATACATGAAACAGTATTCAAATAGATGTGCTAACACAGAAAAGTTGAATTTGGATTACTGTTGCTAGTTATAAAGATTTTTTACTGACGAGCTACGGCAATTGCACCTATCAAAGCAACTAAAAGAATTATCGAAATGAGTTCAAATGGAAGAAAAAAGTCGGTTGATAAATGAATTCCAATTTGTTGACTATTACTTATCAAATCTTGCTCTATAATCTGGTTGGATCGTGTAGTCCAAATAATCCCGTACCACGACGTATCTAGAATAGTAGTGAGTAAGGACAAAAAAAGACTTGTACAAACCAGAGAAGTAACTCCATCCCCAATAGTCCAAAGATTCAAATGAAAATCGTTGGAATAGTCTGAACCATTCATGAACATTACAGCAAATATGATTAAAACATTTACAGCTCCTACATAAATAAGGAGCTGTGCAGCAGCTACAAAAGGCGAATTTGATAGAATATAGAATAAGGATATACAAATAAGAACGAATCCCAATGAAAAGGCAGAATAAATCGGGTTGGTAAGTAATACCACTCCCAGACCTCCTAATATAAGACCCGATCCTAGAAAAACTAAAAGAAAATCATGTATTGGTCCAGCCAAATCCATTATATTAAAATAAGAGATAAATAAATCGAAATGTTTTTTCATGACCTTATTGAACCGACCAGGCAATTTTTTTTTATGAGGCATTCCCGATTGAATTCAATTCAAATCTAATAGGTGTGAATTGATGTGGGTACAGTTATTGGATCAATTTCGTTCTTTTCTTTATTGGAAATGGCAGTTGGAAATTGAAAGTCTATATTTCGAAAAAATTGTGGATATATTAACAGACTTTCAATACAAATGAATTTGTACTTCTCATAATCCAATCTATAGTTGGGATTTGTACCAAACAAAGAGAAAGACCTTATTCCTTTATACCAACACGGAACCCTAGTAATTTCCAATAATAAAGAGATTTACCCGTTTTTTCTTTGAGACGAATTCAAAACTGTTCGAATTGTAAAATCGTCAATTACTGACATTGGTAAACGACCTAAAGCAATTTGATTGTAATTCAATTCGTGACGGTCGTAAGTAGCAAGTTCATATTCTTCAGTCATTGATAAACAATTTGTTGGACAATACTCAACGCAGTTACCACAAAAAATACAAATTCCGAAATCAATACTGTAATTAAGCAAGCGTTTCTTTCGAATATCAGTTTCCAATTTCCAATCAACAACAGGCAGATCTATAGGACATACACGAACACATACTTCACAAGCAATACATTTATCAAATTCAAAATGGATTCGACCGCGGAAGCGCTCTGATGTTATTAATTTTTCATAAGGATATTGAATAGTTACAGGGAAACGATTTGCTTGGGATAAGGTAATCATGAAACTTTGACCGATGTACCTTGCAGCTCGTACTGTTTGTTGACCATAATTCATGAACCCAGTTACCATAGGGAACATATCGGGAATATCTATGAATAAATTTTGTCTTTCTCTTGTTTGAGGTAAGCCGTGAATATAGTATCTTTTTTTTTGTTTACAGTGAAAGGAGTTGGGAAGAGGTTGTTAATAATAAATTACCAAGAGAAATAGGTAAAAGAAATTTCCAGCCAAGATTTAATAATTGGTCCATTCTTAGTCTAGGTAAAGTCCATCTTGTTGTGATAGAAATGAACAAGAACAAATAAGTTTTAGCTAATGTAATAAAGATACCAATTGTCGTTCCAAAGATTCCATCTGCTTTATTTATTTCAAATAACTCAGGAACAAATATGTACGGAATTGAAAGATTCCAACCGCCCAAGTAAAGAACTGTTACAAATAATGAGGAAACTAATAAATTTAGATAGGAAGCAACGTAAAATAAACCAAATTTGATCCCTGAATATTCGGTTTGATAGCCTGCTACTAATTCTTCTTCTGCTTCTGGTAAATCAAAAGGTAATCTTTCGCATTCTGCTAGGGAAGAAATTAGAAAAACGATAAACCCTATAGGTTGACGCCACAAATTCCACCCCCAAAAACCATATTTTGATTGCGCCCCGACTATATCAACTGTACTTGAACTATTAGATAATCATAGTCGGTGATAACATTACTGTTCCCATCGCTATTCCAAAACCGTACATGAGATTTTCACCTCATACGGCTCCTCAGGGCCACAAATAAATGTAAGGACCGGGCAAGTATTCGTTATCTTGATATGGTTATAGCATAGATAGACTCGTGGAAGGTCCCCAATTATACCAATGGAATTCTGTCTGCTATAAGAATAAATCAAAAAGCATTTCTGAATTGATCTCATCCTTCAACTTTTTTGGGGTGAGTAATAACTTAATAAATCCTTCAATAAAATACTCTTTGTAGAAATATCTATTGATATTTCGAGCCATCATTTTTTTTTTCGATTACGAAAAAAAAAAATTAGACATTCCATTAGTTCATGAATCATGACACAATTTTTCTTTCTATGAAGATAGGAAAGAAATAAGAAAAAAATCGCTTTTCTTTTTATTGTAATTTCTTTTTTTTTCTATTTTTTTTGTTCCTCTTCTTCTTTCTGAGAAAAAGGGGTCCTCAAAATCAAAAAAGTAAGGGATTATTTCGTTCCTGATAGTAATTTCTTTAATTGGGGGATAGGAGCATACTCTGAATCGGAATTGTGGGGAGTACTGCCTGATCATTTCTACCAACTTAAAGCCCCAATTAGTATTCTTTTTATGTTATGCAGACGTATCTTTTTCGTTAATTTACATAATCTCCATTACTAATTCTTTGTGTGTATTTTAGTGTTCCTTATTATCCACCCATTTTTTTTTTTTCAATCCCCCGTTCGTTAATATATGTATTGTAATACATTCAAACATATAGTGAAAACTCAATACGGTTGACTTTTGAGCCCGCTTCAAGCTAGGATGACCAATCAACTAATCTTGGGGTAAAGGGCATCTTCCACTTTTGTTTACTTTAACTTAACTCTTGTACATAGGAAATGAGACTCAATCTTCTTTTACTGCGAATTTAGAAGTTGTTTTCTTTCACTCATATATAACTATCTAATTTTTTTATTAACCTAAAGAATCAATAAATGAATAAAAAAAAATGCGGATATCCATTAAATTTCTTTTTTTTTTTCTAGAAGGAAAAGAAAAGCTTCTATTTTAGCGAATCGCACGTAGAGATATTGATAAAACACATAAAGTTAATGGTATTTCATAACTAATCGATTGAGCAGCAGCTCGCAGACCACCTAAAAACGAATATTTATTATTTGATCCATATCCTGACATAAGAAGTCCAATAGGAGCAATACTTGAAACGGCAATCCATAAAAAAATACCAATATTGAGATCCGCTAAAACAAGGTGATAACTAAAAGGAATTACTGAATAACTTAGTAGAATTGATATGACTGCTATAGATGGTCCAATACTGAAGAAACGAGTATTTCCTCTAGCTGGAAGAAGATTCTCTTTGAAAAGTAGTTTTGTTCCATCTGCTAAAGCTTGAAGAATTCCGAAAGGGCTGGCGTATTCAGGGCCAATACGTTGTTGTATTCCTGCAGATATTTCTCTTTCTAACCACACAATTACTAGTACACCTATTGTGATTCCTAATACAAGAGTCAAAATAGGGGCAAACACCCGTATGGTCCCATAGAGCTCTTTTAAGGATTCCAATCGGGAAAAAGAATTAATATCTTGTACTTCTGTTGTATCAACTATCATTTCAACGATCAACTTCTCCCATAATGATATCTATACTACCTAGTATCGTCATAATATCCGCCAATTTCATTCTTTTAACTAACTGAGGAAGAATTTGCAAATTGATAAAACCCGGTGGGCGAATTTTCCATCGCCAAGGAAAACTGCTTTGATCTCCTATCAGAAAAATTCCCAATTCTCCTTTTGGGGCTTCGACTCTCACATAAAGTTCTTGTTTCGGTAATTCAAAAGTAGGAGAAGGTTTTTTACTAATGAATCGATCTTCAAAATCATTCCATTCTGGATCGCTTTCTCTAGCAAAGCATCGGATTTCTAAATTCTCATAGGGCCCCCCCGGAATTCCTTCCAAAGCCTGTTGAATAATTTTTACCGATTCTGTCATTTCACCGATTCGGACTAAATAACGAGCTAATGAATCCCCTTCTTTTTGCCACTGGACTTCCCAATCAAATTCGTCGTAACACTCATAATGATCCACTTTACGAAGATCCCATTCTATTCCAGACGCTCGTAGCATTGGTCCTGATAAACCCCAATTTATTGCTTCTTCTCCACCAAAAATGCCTACTCCTTCAACTCGTTCTAAAAAGACAGGGTTTCGTGTAATAAGTTTTTGATATTCAACAACCCCCGTTAAAAAATAATCACAGAAATCCAAACATTTCTCTATCCAGCCATGGGGTAAATCGGCCGCTATCCCTCCGATACGAAAATAATTATGCATCATTCTCATACCGGTGGCAGCTTCGAATAGATCATATACTAATTCTCTTTCTCTGAAAATATAGAAGAAGGGAGTCTGTGCACCAATATCTGCCATAAAAGGGCCAAGCCATAACAGATGAGAGGCTATACGACTCAACTCCAACATAATTACTCTGATATAGCTGGCCCTTTTAGGTACTTGAATATTTCCCAACTGTTCTGGTCCATTTACAGTTATTGCTTCTGTGAACATAGTAGCTAAATAATCCCAACGTGTTACATAGGGCAGATATTGTATAATTGTTCGGTTTTCCGCAATTTTTTCCATCCCTCTGTGTAAATAACCCAATATCGGTTCACAGTCAATAACATCTTCGCCATCGAGAGTAACGATGAGACGAAGAACACCATGCATTGATGGGTGGTGAGGCCCCATATTTACTCTCATAAGGTCTTTTCCTGTAGCTAGTATACTCATAGGTTTTTCCTCGATTCATTCTTACATGAATTGTTGAAAACAAAAAGAAGTTATCAAGATTCAAAATCTAATAAATCAAATAATTCAAAATTCTTTTTTTCAAATTAACGATTTTTTGACTCCCGGATATTCAACTGACTAATTAATTCTTTATAACGTACTCCATTTTTCTTTGACAAATAAGAAAGTAGGCGTTGGCGTTTTTCCAGAACTTTCCGTAAACCCCTCTGAGATAAATAGTCTTTTCTGTGCAATTCCAAATGGGAAGTAAGTCTTTGTATCTTATTAGTGAAACTTAATACTTGAAATTCAACAGACCCACTGTTTTCTTTTTTTTTTTCTTGAAAAGTAACTGAGATGAATGAATTTTTTACCATAAAACGAAATCCTCTTTTCCCTTTCTTTTAATATGAAATTTACTGATCAGTAATAATAATGTTAGTCATTTGAATTGAATATACACAATCATCTTAAAGCCGTTATGAACTTCCGATAAAATCAATCAACAATCAATCCCATTTTCAATGTGATTAGGGATAAAAAGGATGGTATATTTCTTCAAAAGAGAAAAAGCGAGACCTAAAAAAAAATTCTGTTAATTCATTTATAGATCTAACCAATCCGTATGTCCTTAAAGTGGTATCCTGTATCATAATGGAATGTAAGACAAGGCATGTGTCCGTCTCTTTGTTTTCATATACCAGGTATGGTACGTATGGTACGCGATCGATAAGAAAAATGTACTAGTAACAAATTTGCAATCGTGGATACATATGTATCCTTATCATACTGAAACGACTGCCATTATTGGTATTAAACCAATAGCGATTCATACAAACTAAATCTTCTAATCGATAATTGGGCCAAAGAAAGAACTTTAATTTAATTAGTTTCTTTTTCTCTCTAGCAAGATCTTTGCTTTTATCCAAAACGTGACCCCCTTTTTTTACGTTATTACAAAATACGGAATTTCTCTGAATACCATTTTGATTCTTCCAATTGAAACAAATCAGAGTTCTCAATTCTCTACGATGGTTAGGGAATAAAATATTTTCAGGAACAAGCAAATCATAATTCTTTTTGTCTCTATTTCCAGTCATTCTTTGATGTCTTGCAATGGATTCATAATTTTTTTTTTTATGAACATAGCTTTTTTCTCGGTATCTTTTAGTAATTTGGCGCTTATTCTTATGAACCAATGAAATACCTACGATTTGATATATAAAAAACTGTCCATCATTTTTTACAGACAGACGAAGCGGTTCGATAATAAATATTCCCCCTTTCACCAATTCTGTAAGAGTGAAATCCTTATGAATCGTCAAAATATCCAGACCCATTTCTCCCCCTTGAATAGAGGATATAGCAATTTCTCTTGGATTTATCAGTCGAAGCAGGAGACAATAGATCTTGATATTATTTATTATTCTTTGATTTAAAAAAGAATCCCATCTCAACTGAAAATGCAAATACTTTTTTAGGAAGAAATAAAGTTCTGCTTCTGTGTTGTTCTTGTATTGTTTTTTCGTTCTACGTTTTTTGATGTCTGATCCCGAAGAATTTGCTTCAACATCTTTTTCTTGGTTTGAGAGAACTGACCCAAGACTTACTTGGTTTTGTGCATCTGATCGAGGATTCCCTTGGTCTGGGGGTTCTTTTTCTTCTTTACTTCTATTGTATAATTCAAGAGAGTTTTTTTGATTCGATGATATAAAAAGGTCTTCCTTTTTCTTTCGAGTTATTTTTTTATTCCCATTTTCATTTCCATTAAAACTGAAAAGAAGTAATTTGATTGGTATGATCCACGGTTTTTTTTTATATGCATTAAAAAATAGCACTAATTCTCGGAAGAACCAAAGCTCCAGATTTGATATAGGACAACTTAGTATTGCTTCATTCATTCCCATCCAATCAAAAAAGAACTTTTTTTGATTGGATGGTTTAATTTCTTCATCTTCATGAATTGTAAGATAAAAAAGAACTTTCTTATTAATTTCATCAATTATTTGATACTTATCAGCCCCAATCTTAGTATTTGGATTCCTGTTGGTACCAATATCAACCCAGACTTCAATATCAACCTTATTTCTAAGACAAAAATCGAGAATTCTCCAATCAAAATATTTTCTATCCGAAAATTTATCCATATCCATAATATTATCTTCTTCTAGATAATTATTAATAGGGATACCTCCCAACATATCAAATAATTTGCCTTCCCTTATGTTGGAATTAGAAAAGATTTCTTCTTTATTATTTACTTGGAATAATGATTTATGAATATACGAGTCTTTCTTATCTTCATAATTAATAGATTTATATGATAAAAGATCATATCTATAGTGTTTTTTAAAATTATCTTTTTGATTCTGTAACGGATTCGCTTCAAAAAAATTTTGTTTGTCGGAATGAGTTAATCCATTTTTTTCATATGAACCCTTTTTGTTTAAATCTTTCTTTTGAGCCATACTGTGTTGATTGGCTCTATTTCGCCATTTTTGTGGTACTAATATAGGCCATCTTATCCGAGATAAATCGGATTGATATAGATAATGCCCCTTTAACCAGTTTTTCCATTGATTCATTTCAAAATTCCAAAAAGATTCATGTCTTAATTCGTAATGAAATATTCCTTGTTTTTTAAAATAATCTTTTATTTCCTTCTTAAGAAAAAGGGATGTTCCGTCATATTGAAAGACAAATCTTAAATTATAAAAGTGAATAAGTTGGGTTTGTGATAATTTGTAAAATACATATGCTTGTGATTGTGAGAAAAAAGAGAAATCATAAGAAATCTTTGAATTCTTATTACTAACCTTAGAAAGTGATTTTTTTATAGTCGAAATAAAGTGAATTTCATTTTTACTTTTACTTGTTTTATTAATTCTTTCCTGATTTGTTTCATTATTGTGGATATTTTTCTCAATAATTTGGATTTTTTTTGGTGATTCAAAAAAAAAATTGGCATTGATTCTTGGAATATTGACAATAGCTAGAAAAATTTTTATGTATATCCCTTCAATGAAAAATTTTATAAAGAAATATGATTTACCAATTAATCGAGTATTTCTTTTTTTTAATATTTGCCAAATCTTTTTGGACGCTCCTAATATTTTAGGACGATAACTTGTTTTGTTCGAACTAATATTTATTTCGTAAGTTAGCTGTTTTTTTTTCTTTTCTTTTGTAATTTTTTCTATTTTCTTTTTTATTATGTTTGTTCGATTAGTCAGATCTTTTATTTTTTTTTCGGGCAGTGCTAAATTTGTCCAATCCATAGATCGAATTTGAATGGACGATTCGTGAATCATCCGATTACTCATTATCAAATCTTTTTTATCTTCACCCAATTCATCTATTTCTCGCAATCTAAATAATGGAATTTTGTTTGTTTTTGAAAGTTCTTTTACTCTTCCTTTTACTTTTAGTAATAGAATTCTTTTGATGACCCATCTTTTTGTTTCTTTTGCGATTTGTTGAAAAATTTTGGTTCTTTCTTTTAAAACTCTTAAAGACTTTGTTTTCAATTGTCTAATTTTTTTTTTTAGTTCTTTGAAAATGGGTTTAAAAAATGAAGGTCTTTTTCGGGGAGGACCAAAAGGCAACTCCGCTTCCATTCCCCAAACTGTTAAAAAACAAAAATCGTTGTTTTTTTGTCCCCCTTTTTTTTTCATTGCATCTTTATGAGGGAATTGTAGCTTAGATTTGTGCCAGGGTTTCAGGCAAAAAGGAAATAGGATCTTTATCTGAATACCCTCTGTTAACCAGTTTTTCGGAAATTCTCGTTCGGATAATTGAACACCATTATGGGTGCATTTTACATACATTTCCCTATTCAAATCCTTTAAATCCTCGGACCATTCGGGAATTTGAAATAATAGCATGCGAGCAATATTTTTAGCTATTATCAGTGAAGGTAATATAATATATTTTCTAAGAATTGATTGAGTTAATAATACAAAACTTCTGAGTATTTGAGCAAAAAAAAATGTATTCCAGATTTCTGCTATGGGTATCTCTGTTTTTTCTTTTCTTTTGTATTTTTCTCTTTTGTCCTCCTCTTGGTTATCAATTTTTTTTTGCTTTTCAATTTTAGAATCAGAAAGTTTTTTGTCTTTTTGTTTCCACATCCAATTTTTAAAAATGACTTTCATCAGTTCGGAAATATCAAAAGAAAAAAAAAAAGATTTGTCTAGCCTGTCCAAAAAAAGCGGGGAATGCACATTTGCTTGAAACAGTTCCCAAGTAATAGTTTTACGTCTTTGTGCGCGCATGGAGCCTTTGATTAGACCTCGACGAAAATCCGATTGTTGTGAATAATGGGTCAAATTCACTTTCTTTGCTTGCTTAGGACTCTTAGTATATTTTGTATTAATATACGTGGAGGTATTTGGCTTTGGCTGGTTATCAGTAAAAATAACTACATGTTTGAACTTTCTCGAACGAATTGCCCCTGCTACAGTTTCGCCCCTGTTTTTCTTTTTTTGTCCTAAACCAGTAATTGAGTTGTATGACCAGCGAGGAACCTTTTTACTAATTTCTTTTATTCCAATAGAGTTTTTTCTAATTCTTTGGTCGTTGGGATCCGTTATAACTACATCG